TCCTATTTAAGGAAACTTAAGTAGGGTGCTAGAACACCCTCTGGAGGTATAGATACCTATTCCCCTCCCCCTGGGGGGGAGGGTGTAGGTATTTCCCCACTACCCACCCTTTAACCAATAGAAAGTATACAAAGAGGGTCCCCCTATCTAAAGAGAACCTAAGAGAGAGGGTTAGAGGGGGTTATTAGCCCATTAAAGGGGCTACCCCCTACCCAATAAAAGAAGTAGATAGGGGGACCTTATAACAGAGGGTGTACATACTTCATATATGTGTATCTCCCCCCCTCTCCTTTCTGTACGAGGGGTCTCGATATTTCCCCACTACCCACCCTTTAACCAATCTCTAGGTCCTAGAGGGGTCCTGTAACCCATAGAAGTCCTCCTTGGACCGCCCAAGGGGCTCTGCTGCGCCCATTCAAGGGGCGCATCCCCCATCCCTCCAAGGGGATAGTCCTGGGGACCCTGTCTCCCTACCGGTGTCTTGCACTCCTGAGGGGTGTCCTCACCCTGCCTCACTCCTCGGTGCTACCTCGGACCGACGCTAGCTCGACCTTCACTCCTTTCAGGTCTCCACAACACGCTGAAGGCTCTTACTCTTTCCCTAGGGGATACCCAGCTACCTTGTAGCTCACTATAGCCCTATGGCTCTTATACTATGTGTCCTATCTCTCTTTCTCATATGGGTCTAAACAGATTCTAGTTTAACCCTCTCATGGGGCTAACCTCACTAGACCCCAGACCTCTCCCAACCAGAGAGGAAATTCTGGCCACTCCTGGGAGTCAGTCTCAAATAGGCATATTTATCCTGTACCCCCAGCTCCTCTACATGGGGTGATCTTACTCCTATTTAAGGAAACTTAATCTTAACTTCCCCCTCAGGGGAAAGCCCCTATTCTTAAGAATTAAGGTAAACTTAATATCTCTATAGGGGCTTTCCCTCTCGAGGGAGGGCAATTGAAAATAGGCGATAAATACCCCCATGTAAGCGTTTCGCTAGTCCTGTATAAATGAAGAAATTATTTTATTATTTAAAGGTTGTAGTTTGGCTGTTAAGAGCTATTTCGGGTCTAGTCTTCCTCCTTTGATGTCTACAGCAGACACTCGCTAGGAAAGAGTCGCCCGTTTTTTGATGAGTCTTAATTCTTATTTATTGGACACTTATGATGGTGAAAATTCGGAACTTTTTATTAGTCTGAGAACAGGAGTGCTACCTAAAACGATTAAAGAAGGATCCCAGCGCGAAAAAATCGTATCAATGGGCCTCCGGTACCGCGGACTTAGCTATTTACGTGGGATTCTTTCATTTCCTGTATTACTTTCTGGGCTGGGCATAACTCAGATAATGGGCTATCCTAAAAGTCTCGCTTCTAGCTAAAAGTATAAATGAAACGAAAAGCCCTTCTTTTTAATAACGTAAAATTGGTTAGACTAACTTGGCTTCTGGCCCTTAGTTATGCAGGCCTCTTGCTTTTATCCGCCTACACTGACAGAGGTCAGTCAAGCGCTCTTCTTTTTGAGATTACTAGGGTCTCTTCTGCTCCCGTTGATCTAATTCTGTCCTTAGACAGGATAAGGGTAATCTTTATCTCTCTTGTCTCGCTTATCGCAGCCTGCGTCATACTTTACACCCAAAAGTACATAGAAAGTGACCCTAACAAAAACCGCCTTTCCGGGTTGCTAGCTTTATTTATTGCCAGCATAATCCTGTTTATTATAATCCCTAACATCATTACAATGTTACTAGGGTGGGACGGGCTGGGCATCATTTCTTTTGCCCTAGTGCTCTTTTATAATAATAGGCCCAGAGCTGGAGCTGCTATGATTACAGCCCTAACTAACCGGATCGGAGATATTTTAATCATTATGGCCCTCGGCCTCCACCTAAAAGTGGGCCATTGAAACCTATCTACCCTAGAAAGCCTTTCCTCTCAATGGGTATATTTTCTCCTGTTAGTTGCAAGATGCACTAAAAGGGCCCAATTCCCCTTCTGTGCCTGGCTGCCGCAGGCCATAGCAGCACCCACCCCAGTCTCCGCTCTTGTCCACTCCTCTACGCTAGTAACAGCTGGGGTGTTCCTAATGATTCGCCTTTCTGAAGGGTCCCTCCCCTCCCAAACCTGGCTTAATCTGCTCATGTTCCTAGCCACTACCACTAGCCTGGTGGCAGGTCTCTCCGCCTTAGTAGAAACCGATCTAAAGAAAATTGTAGCACTCTCTACTCTCAGCCAGCTCGGGACTATGGTATTAGCCTTATCCCTAGGGCACCCCAATCTAGCCTTCTTCCACCTAGTAACACATGCAGTATCTAAGTCCCTACTATTCATTTGTGTTGGCACCTTTATCTCTTGTAATAAGGGGGGGCAGGACACCCGAAATCTTACCTCTCAGCTTTGACTAACTGCCCCGCTAAGATTTTTTGGGGCTACTGTTGCCAACCTTTCCCTGTGTGGGGCCCCCTTTCTCAGGGGATATTACTCCAAGGACTTAATTTTAGAGACACTTTGACAGCTACCTACGACCTCTTACGTTACTCTGGGCGCCGCCATCTCTACAGCGCTAACAAGAGCCTACTCCCTTAAACTCCTTAAAATCAGGTTCACCTCCCTGCCAACCAACGAAAGAGACCCTGTACGGCTAACTACAGGAGAGCCAACCCACACTAAAGCTCCTATTCTCTTGCTCTCCTTTATGACACTCTACTTAGGGTACTTCTTAAGCAAGAGCTCCACTTTGTTTTTTACCCCCTTGCTTCTCAGCAGGCCACACAAACATCTTGCTTCTTTGATACTTATTGCAGGTTGAGTTTTAATAGTGGCAGAGGAAGTAGGGCTAATCGCAAGAATCACCTACCCCTCTCACCACTTTATTCACTCAATGTTCTTTCTAGAGACCCTAACCCCCCAGGCCAACCTGATGGGCTCAAAGGCCCCTTTATATTCCCCCTACAAGGCAATAGACCAAGGCTGAATTGAGAGATCAACCATCCGAGCCGCCAAAATACTAAGAGAGTCTCTGTTTGACCAGAACACCAATCTGGCTAAATACCCCATCCTAAGGTATGTAGCCCTTTCAGCTCTCGCCCTAGTAGTCTTTTTAGCCCTCATCTTGCCCGGAAACCCACCTTTTTTCTAGAGGTCTTGTACCTCTTTTTAGAAAAGTGGCAGAAGAAAATGCGTAGGCTATAAGCTCAACCATGGGCGGGACTAAGCCCCCAACTGTCGCCAGAAGCCCTTAGCTTCAATTTCTGATTGCAAACCGGATCTTTTATTTAAAGTATGGCAACAACTAATACCCCCCAGCAAGGCAGTAGACACGCCACTTTCTTCAGCCCCACAAACCAACATTTTAATATAAACTAGCCCTGCCCGGCCTACGACCAAAAGTAGATCACTCTTATAAGGAATTTTACCCCCAACAAGAAAAATAAAAGGGACAAAGTTATAGGTAGCAGCTTCTTTCAAGTTAAATACATCAATAAATCATACCGGTAACGAGGGAGGGCAGCCCGTGCCAGTACGACAAAGTAACACACCCTTACCGTCTTTAGTGCAACAACTGGCCTCCTCCCCCCTCCTAGGAATACACAACTTGTGATCACGCCTATCAACAAAATATTTGAGTACTCCGCCATAAAGATCATAGAAAACCCTACAGCCCCATATTCCACATTAAACCCCCTCACAAGCTCAGACTCTCCTTCAGCAAAGTCAAAAGGAGCCCGGTTGGTCTCGGCTAGCACACATATCAACCACATAATAAACATAGGTGGGCAAATAAAAGCCATCCAAGTAAAATTTAGCCGCTCTCTTACTTCAACTAAATCTATAGACGACCTCATCAGACACCTCCTAAAAAGAATTAGCCCCATACAGACCTCATAAGAAATAGTTTGGGCAATAGCACGTATAGCCCCCAACATCGCATATTTTGAGTTAGAGGCCCACCCCGCCAAAATAATTGGGTAAACAGCCGCCCTAGAACCACATAAAAACAACAGGGCCCCCCAGGTAAAGTAAACCAGCCTTCTGTGATACGGCGCTAGCTCCCACATACACAATGAAATAATTAGCCCTAATATTGGGGCCACCCAATACCTAAAACGATTAGAGGCCTCCACTCGAGTTATTTCCTTAGTAAATAGCTTAACAGCGTCCGCAAAAGGCTGTGCCAGCCCAACTAGCCCAACCTTATTAGGCCCCTTACGCATCTGCACAGAAGCTAGCACCTTACGCTCAAACAAAGTAAAGTAGGCTACCGCGATTATAACACTCACCATGGTAAAAACATGCGAAACTATAAAAGCCATTCTTATGCCCTTAGGCAAGTATAGTTAAATAATAATATTGGACTGCAAACCCAGTGATGCGGCCCTCACCGCTACTTGCTAAAATGAAATTTGCTCTTATCCTCAGGCTCTTCTCTGTTTTGTTCACCCCTCTTCGGGGTCGTCGTGAGGGACACTTTATGCGCTGCTTCTGGCTAGCCCTTGGGACCCTTATTATGTCTACTTTATGTTATCGCCCTGGCATTACCCACACCAGGGTAGTAGCGTGGGGGGCCTACACAAATCAAATAACCCCTTGACTTGTCTGTCTTTGTGGGTTTATTTCCCTCCTAGCCATAATTCTTAGAACCTCAGGGGTCAACACCTGACTAAGAGTTCAAGGGGTCCGAATGTTCGGGACACTGCTCACCCTAACTAACTTGGTTATTACTCTGTGCTTTTTAGTTAGAAGGCTACTTTGATTCTATGTTCTTTTTGAGGCCTCCTTAATCCCCATATTTCTTATCATCGCCGGATGGAGCCCCTATCGAGAGCGTATTGAGGCCACTTATTACATAGTTGTATATACAGTCGGGGCTTCTCTTCCCCTGCTCCTTGTTATCGCCTATCTCAAGAGCCCCCTCAGTAAGGTTCTCTCCCCTCTAATTCAGAGGGAAGTCTCAGTACTCCCCACCGAAGCTATTTGTTGTAGTTGTCTCTTAGCTTTTTTAGTCAAGCTCCCCATATACCCTTTCCACCTTTGGCTTCCAAAGGCTCATGTGGAGGCCCCTACCGCAGGGTCCATGCTCTTAGCAGGAGTAATATTAAAGCTAGGAGGATTTGGTTTAGTTTGCTCCCTAACCATATTTGGCCACTACTTCACCAACACCCACTTATGGCTCGTTTCCTCTTTAGCTCTAGTGGGGGGAGCGATCGCAGCAGGTAACTGCCTACTTCAACCTGACCTAAAAGCAGCAATTGCTTACTCCTCAGTAGCCCACATAAGAATTGTCATTTATGGGGCAGCCTCCTTAAACACCTGAGGGTTAAACGCTTGTGCTTTGACTATGATCAGACATGGCCTTACCTCCTCAGGATTGTTCTGCCTTGCCCACTGAGTCTTCGAGCTAACCAGAACCCGTCAACTTAGCAGCCTGGGAGGACTTCATATTACAGCTCGCTCTCTAAGTAATTGAGGGCTAGCCCTCCTTAGGGCAAACATCCCCACTCCCCCTTGACTCTCTATGGCTGGGGAAGTCATAGTTTTGCCCTCAATTGCCTCCCACCAAAGACACTCCCTCTTACTCCTTCCATTAGCTTTAATAATATTTCTAGGGGCGGCATTCAGCCTAAGAGCTTATGTTGAGATCTTTATGGGCCCTCCCGCCCAAGTAGCTGATCAAGGGGACCTAGAAAAGGGGTCACACCTAACCCTCTATGCGCACCTTACTCCCCTTTTGGGGCTGATGTTCTTTGTGGATAAGATAGTCTGCTTAGTCTAAAGACAAATTGGCCCCCACCAAAAGCCTATTAGGGCAACAGGAGGTTATGAGTCTCCTAGTTTTTTTAACCTATTTTGGCTAAAGCCACCTGTGCTCTACCCCATTAAACCCAATCCTGTTGCCACATACTCAAAAAAGCTCCCCTTAGTTCACCCCCCTCATACGTAAACAACAGCCCAAAGAACGATCCACACTGCATCTACAAAGTGTCAATACCAAATAGCACATTGAAGCCCCAGATGGCGGGCTGTAGAAAAATGATTACGAAGTAAGCGAACAAAACAAACGAAAATAAAAATTAAACCTCCAAAAACATGCAACCCGTGTAGCCCTGTTAGCATATAAAAACACCTTCCATATACAGAGTCACGAATGTCAAACGGAGCTTCCCATCACTCCTTAGCTTGGATTACTATAAAAATCACCCCAAGAAACATCGTTCTAACCAATCCTCAAGCAGCAGATCACTTCCTCGCCTCCTTAACAGCCCGGGAGGCTCACGTCAACGTCAACCCAGACCTAATCAACAGAGTTGAATTAAGGAAAGGAAGCCCCCAAGGATTGGGGGCCTCAATCCCTAAAGGGGGCCACCTCAACCCAACTTCTATTGTTGGCCTTAGGGCAAAATGTATAAAAGCCCAGAAAAAAGAAAAGAAAAATATCCCCTCTGAAGCAATAAACAAGAGCATCCCTGTTTTAATAAAACGCTGCACCAGCTTAGTGTGCTTTCCTTGAAAGGTCGCCTCTCGGATCACATCTCGTCACCACATAGAACACCCAAACAGAGTAGAGGTAATCCCCCACACAACCCCCAAAAGGGAGTAAGTCCAAAACCACTCAAGAACCCCTGCAGCTAGTATCGCCACCCTAAGAGTAACCCTAAACGGCCAAGGACTTGGTTGGACCCGATGAAACTTAGTTATATTAAAAGGTATCCGAATCGTAGTATCTTTTTTTCCAGCCATTGACCGGGCGGGGCCACTAGTAACCCATGCGCAGAGCTTAAGTCTACTACAATTTCTGTCACGACCGGGCTCTGCGCAACCCCCACCCTATTTTCAGTATCACCTACTGTCTATTCTTCGAGCAGCGTGCTGTTCTGCAGGTAAAATTAAAGTACGCCTATACCACTCTCGCATCGTAGGCTGATGCATGAAATCAACGAAAGGCCGCTGCACACCAAACGCCTCTCAGAGAATCAGAATAAAGTAATTAAGAGTTAAAAGATCAATAATAGCCCCTATCCTTCTAACCCTGTGCCAAAAGGAATACCCCACCGGGTAATCAAAAACTCGACGGGGCATCCCTGACAACCCCAGAAAATGATGAGGCATAAAGGTCAAGTTAACCCCCACTAGCATATTAAAAAAATGTTTAGTCGTTATTCGTCCATGTATGGTTACCCCAGTAAATAGGGGGAAAAAGTGCGTTACAGCTCCAAAAATTGTAAATACGGCTCCCATCGAAAGCACGTAATGAAAGTGCCCCACCACAAAATAGGTATCATGTAGCATAATATCTAATGAGGCATTCGCCAAGATTACACCAGTCAACCCCCCTAATGTAAACAGGCCTAAAAACCCTAATCCTCATAGGAGAGGGGCCTCATATCGGAGGGCCCCTCCCATCAGAGTCCCAAGCCACCTAAATACTTTCACCCCAGTTGGCACAGCAATAATTATAGTCGCAGATGTAAAATACGCCCGAGAGTCAACGTCTATCCCCACAGTAAACATGTGGTGCCCTCACACTACAAAACCTAAAACTCCAATTCTCCCTATAGCATACACCATTCTCCTATGACCAAAAGCCTTATCTTTCCCTGCCCAGTACATAAACACATGTGAGATAGCCCCAAACCCAGGCAAAATGAGAATATAAACTTCAGGATGACCAAAAAACCAAAATAAGTGTTGAAATAAAATAGGGTCCCCCCCACCCTCCGGGTCAAAAAAGGAGGTATTTACCCTACGATCCGTTAACAATATTGTCAAGGCTCCGGCCAAAACTGGCACAGAAAGCAGTAGTAAAAACCTGGTCACCCCAATAGCCGCCACAAAAAGGGGGAGAGAAGAAATATCTTTTCGAGGTCCACGAGCGTGCTTAATTGTTGTAATAAAGTTAATCCTAGCAAAAATAGAGGCAATCCCTGACAAATGTAAGGAGAATACAGCTATGTCTACACACGGAGAATAATGTCCCTCGATTGAGGAAAGGGGTGGATACATTGTCCACCCAGTTCCTACAGCAGAGTCTGTTATAGTGGAAACAACTAGAAATATCAGAGAATGTGGAATAAACCAAAATCTCATATTATTTAGACGGGGTAACCCTAAATCAGGTGCCGGAATCATTAGAGGAACTAACCAATTACCGAACCCGCCAATTAAAACCGGTATAACCATAAAAAAAATTATTATAAAAGCGTGGGCTGTAACCACAGCGTTGTATAGGTTTCCTGTGATCAGTAGTTTTCTTGAGTGTATTAAGTGTAACCGAATAAATAGTCTTAATGTAGCCCCAGAGACCCCCCCTAAAAATCCCAGTATTATATACATCGACCCAATATCCTTATGGTTTGTTGAACTGGCCCAACGGCTCATTTAATGATATAACTAAACTCCTCTACATGGGGTGATCTTACTCCTATTTAAGGAAACTTAATCTTAACTTCCCCCTCAGGGGAAAGCCCCTATTCTTAAGAATTAAGGTAAACTTAATATCTCTATAGGGGCTTTCCCTCCCTCGAGAGGGAAGTTCTATGGTAAAGGGGATTTACGATTCCCCACCAGGCGCTTTCAAGGCGCCCTGGACCCGACGTCATTTACCATTGTTGTTTTAGGGACACCTTCCGGTACCCCTACCGTGTTACGACTTATCACCCCTTTCGGGGCGAGCGACGGGCGATTTGTACACACACCAGAGCACTATTCACGACTTCATTGCCCAAAGCCATTACTTCCAAGTACGCTTTCAGGCAGCCCCTTCGGGCTACCATCCACTTCAAACCACAATTGTAACCCAGCACCCCCTTTCCATAGGCTACACGTTTACCTGAATTCCTAGCAGTGCCATCACCAGCATACCGACTGGCCATGCTCACAGTGCTGATTAGCCTGTTTCTTTTACCTCACGATACAAGCTGAAAACGGCGGTATGCAAACTGATAAAAATATGCCCCCACAGGGCATATTTAAACAAGGAAAGGTAAGAGATTCGTGGATCATCGAATTAAGGGCCAGGTTCCCCTGGGAGGTATAGTGCACCGCCAAGTCCCTCGGGTTTTAAAGGTTCCCTCGTAGTCCCCAGGCAGTAAATGACGGATTTCAGCTGTGGAATAACCGGGTATCTGATCCGGGTCTAGCCCCACAGTTTCGCGGATTCAACAGTCAAGTGCTGTAAGGCCAAGCCATTAATCTCAGCGAATTTGACCTCTAAATTAACGCGCGCAGCACCTTTATTAATCCCTGCCTGACCACCTAGCCGTTATGTGTTAACTTGGGGAGCTGGCATTACCGAGAGTTCTGGCACCAGTCTTACTCACCCCTCTTCTCATTAGCTGGGTCGGGGTGTCCCCCATTGCCCAAATTTCTGTACTGGTGTTAGAGATTTACCATGGGGCCTCTTCTTTCTACTAATAACACCCCCCGCTTTGCAAGCCCGTATTTAACAGCACCTCACTCGGGACTAACGCACCTCTCTCCGCGCCTAAACTACCATGTATCTTGCTAAGAGACAGCTAACATAAGAGTCGGGACCATGCTCTCCAGGCCTGACTTGCACTAAGGCGAGACCCTCATCATTTCTCTAAGACATTGAGCTACGCTCAACTGTCTCTCCGTTCGTATATTAAACAGCTTTCAGTGTTGTTAGACTGGGTCGGAAGCTCTTTACTCAGAGGCTATAGTATACGTAGTACGTCTTGCTTACACCAAGGCAGACCCCCGCTGGGGGTAGCCTCTATGAAGATTCTTCCTTCAAACATCTTATTTCTTGTTCTAACTTTTGTCTCAGGCACTTTGACTATCTCCAGCGCAAGCTGGATCTTTGTCTACGCCGGCTTAATCCTCAACACAGTTGCTATCACCCCTAACCTTATAAAGATCTCATCTTGGGGATGAAAGTCCGGGGATGCCGCCGGAAAGTACTTTCTAATTCAGGCCAGGGCTTCAGCCATCTATGCTTTTGGTAGTGCCCTTTACTGGTACTGGGACTTCCCAGCCCTCACTTGCATGTACCTTCACTCCTCTGAGTGGGGCTTAGCCTTTTTAGCCACCAGCTTAATACTAAAGCTGGGCATATTTCCCTTTTTTGCTTGAGTCCCAGGGGTAGTACAGGGGCTCTCCTGGTTTAACTGCTGGTTAGTCTTAACTTGACAGAAGTACTTCCCCTTGGTCATTCTCCTTCAGGTCACCACCTCAACTGGGGGGGAGTCAGTCCATGCATCTTTCCCTTACATCGTGGCTACCACTTCCCTCTTAGGTAGTTTCTTAGGCTTAGCCCAGACCCAACTTCGCTCTTTAATTGCCTACTCCTCTCTAGTCCACAGAGGCTGAAGCTTAATGGCAGTTACCTTAGGGATCCCAGCCATCACCACATACCTTTTAATTTACGCCACTACCTTAGGCGCCAGCCTCTTTTTCCTTAACTTAATTTCAGCTCGATCAATCCACTCCCCTCGTATGCGGGGCCACAAGTCCGTCAATGCCATAGTAATTTGTGTCCTTTCCTTAGCAGGCATACCCCCCCTATTAGGGTTCTTGGGTAAATGAATTATTATCATACAATGGGGAAGGTTAAATCTTCCCCCCCTCTCCCTAGTAGCAGCCCTACTGGGCTCACTAATCAGCCTTAACTTCTATCTCAGAGTCTGTTGAGGCCTCTTCTGGGCTAAATATAGAGAAATCCCTCTTAACTCTCAAAAAGCCTATAATTCAGGGGTTTGAGCTGTGGCTCTCAACCTTCTCCCCTTCGTCTTAGGGATGGTCCTGACCAACCTTTACTAAGGTAGAGCAGGCACTGCCCTCTTAGAGTACCAAAAACTCCCGTGCAATGAACACTATACCTTACTTCCCTGCATAGGAGCTTAAGTTAATAAAACTTCAGGTCTTCAAAACTTGTATTAAGCTACCTAAGCTTAGCTCCTGCTACTCCCAAGGGGCAAGAGTCTGGGCAGACATCAGTCTTGTAAGCTGGGAAGGGAGAGTTAGCTACCTCCTTGCCCCTTGAGAACAGATCAAAAGATCATCCTTGGACCTTCAACCCAAAACCTTAAATTTAGGCTATATTCTCCTACCACCCACATAACTAGGGTGTTACTACCACCTAAGGCAGGGCCGAAACCTACTACGATATATCGTTTCTAGCTACGCCTCAAGGGAGTACACTACTCAGTGCACCTCAAGCTAGACAGGCTTATGTTCTTTTAAACTAACTCCCTTCCCACTTTATCACCTACGAATTAGACTCTCTCTCCGCTGTCAGAATTATTCCGCAAACAGGGTCCTTTCGTACAACCGTTTGACGCCCCCTGAAGATAGAAACCGACCTAGCTCACGCCGATCTGAACTCAGCTCACGTGGGGCTTTAATGGTCGAACAGACCAACCCTTAGGAGCCTCTTCGCCCCTAGGAAGCCCTAAGCCAACATCGAGGTCGCAAACCCCCCCATTAATGTGGTCTCGCCGGGGGGATTACGCTGTTATCCCTGCGGTAACTATTCCTTGTTAATAGCTTCCCGACCATAAGACGGGTCTTTAGGTTCGTTTTATTAGTTAACTATGTCCTGTCGGACTCTTATTCCACCATCACCTTACTTTCCATTAGGCCAATTGCCCTTAAGGTAAACTCTCTATTACCCCATAAATAACGGGTGTCTCAAAGGGAGGAGGTGTTTTTTCTTACCTCCGGTTTTCCCAACCAAAAGCTTAACCGTTTTCCCTAAAACGGATCTACTTAAAGTTCGACAGGGTCTTATCGTCTTTCAGGTCTATCTGGGCCTTTTCACCCAGAGGTCAAATTCAAATCAATACTAACGAGACAGCGCCACCAGCGTCACACCATTCATTTCTGGCCAACAATTAATAGGCAAATTATTTCGCTACCTTCGCACGGTCAGGGTACCGCGGCAATTTAGCCCCTTATGGGGGCCATTGTGCAGGTACGACCCAATATGAGTCGGGCAAAGGGCCATGTTTTTGATAAACAGGCGTGATGACTAAATTTGCCGAGTTCCTTATTAGTATTTTTTATGAGGAGAAAATGATTCCTAAGGAAGTCCTGTAAGTTTCCCCTTTTCAAACCCCTATTAGACTACTAATTTATAAATACTCACCCCTGTTTTAAGTTTTACAAAACGCCCCCCTAAGCTTTAAGGTTTATGGCCTAAGAATTTTAATCAGGTCCGCTCTTCTTTGTAACAAGATCGAAGATGGCCACTTAAAAGCCTACTTGAAAGTTTAGCCACCCTCAAGGTTTCAACCATAACGAAGGCAGGGAGCTTAACCCCCATGCCCCAGCTAGCCAATACTGCCCTCAGTCCTTCCTACCAAATAGCATCTGCTGGCTACAGCACTAAGGCGCCTTTCGGCGGGAACCAGCTATCACGGTGTGCGACAGGTATCTCGCCCCTACCTTCAAGTAACCCCATAACTTTACGACGTTATCCTTCCTCTCAAAGGTAGATCACACCACTTCGGGACACAATATTTGCTATCTCTTTCATACAACCATAATGCAAAAGGTACCAAACTTCATTTGTGCTTTACTGTACTTTAATTCAAACACTGTGCCAGTGCTCTCCTTCCCTTTCGGTACTACTCTCTTCTTCGCCTTTTTCGCTCACGCTACTAAACTCCCAGACTCTTCTTTTATCTATAATACCCCTAGCGCTTTCACTCCAGGGACCCCTCTTTTCACTCATGGAGAAGCCCCCCCAGCACGACAACTAGAAACACACCCCCCCTTAAATAAGAACTCTCTGACAGATCCCCTATATCAGCCCTAGCTAAAGGATACATTAAGGCAATCTCCATGTCAAAGACTAAGAAAATGATCCCAACTAGAAAGAATTGTAACGAAAAAGGAAACCGCCCAGACCCACATGGGTCAAAGCCACACTCAAAAGGTGTCCTCTTTTGGGAGTCCTTAGCACGACGGGCCCTGCCGGCTAAGGCTACCCCAAACAACCCCAAAGTTAGTAACACAACAACTAAAGAAGCACAGCCTACTCTTTTCACCTTCTTAGCCAAAAAGTGGCTTAAGTCAAAACAAAGTCCCCGCAACCCCAAATAGTACTAAACTAGCCCTGCTGTAGAACCATAATTCCTTGTAGCCCCCTGGGGCCCCTTTCTCTCAATTAGTCAAAATAATCCCTGAGAGACATAAAAATAGAACAGCTCATCTCAAAGCCATTCATCACGTTATGTAGGCTTCCTCTGTCTCGACTCTCGAAGCCACTCTGAACCCTGCCACAAAACTACCTACTCTAAGAATAGTTATGACTCAAAGAAATACACGGACGGCTTTGCGAATCCTCATTATATACTCTGGCCCTGGCTAGCTAACTCTGAGTTAGCTAACTTAGCTAAAGTTAACTTTAAGTTAGCTAAAACTTCCCAGGAAGGTGGCAGAGATATGCGTTGGGCTGTAGGCCCAACTACGAGGCTTACAGGTCTCCCTTCTAAAAGCAAGGTTGGCAGATAAATGCGATTGGCTTAGGACCAGTTTATGTGGTTATACCCCACACTTTGCTGTGCTAACCGAATTACCCTAAAAAGACCCTTGCAGCCCGCATAAAAAATATCATGCCCCCAATAACCCTTAAGGTATAATACAGCCCGTAGACCACTCCTGCATCTGTCTCCTGAGAGCAAAAAGAGCTGCAGTAGGAAGCTGATCTTCAAAAAAGACATCACCTTACTCCGCACCCTAAGACTTCTGCCATCGGAATAGGCCCACGGACGTTAGGCCCCCCCTCAGTAAACAGAACGTCCACTCCGGGTACCCAAAAAATTACTGCTAAAACAAGACAAACTATGAATCTACAAAAGGAGATCAGACGTAAAAGGCGAAGCGCCCCCCACACGTCTCAAGTTCAAAAAGGTTGTTTATGAGAAGTCCAATCCATTTTATAGGTAGGGACGTAATCAGCGCCCATCACTGGGTTAGAAGCCCAGCTAGCCATATGGACTACCTAAGACTTCCCCCAAGGGCTTAGGTTAAGTAAACCCCAAGTCTCCAAAACTTGTATCAAGCCTCTAGGCTTAGCCCTTGATATCTAAAAAGAGTCTCCCCTTCTAGATAAAACTCCTTTCTTCTTGCTCCGCTTAAAAGGTCGTAGGGGCCCCCTTTGTCTCTTACAAAGCTTCACCACAGCCAAAAGAGCTACAAACAGAAGTAATCCACAAAAGACCATTAATCTCCCCCCTTCTCTGGACCTAACTTCTAAAGGAGACTGCACTTGAGAAAGCCATTTTCTTAACTCTCCCACGTCTCTTGATGTTTGCACCACCCTGTGCTTCTCCTTCGCCATAAAACATAGAGCAAAACACACTAACCCCACAACACAAAATAACTTGCGCCCCACACCCTTAATGCGTATATTTGGGCTCAAACAAGCTATGTATATAAATAGGACTATCATCCCCCCAGCGTAGACCAAAAACAAGACAGCCGGATATCACAAAGGCCCCACCCCTATAAAATAAATTACGCACACCACTAAAGTGACCATAAATGCCCTTCCCAGGGCATAAGGGGTTGTTATAAAGGGAAGAACCAACGAACAACTAACAGCTAACCTTCACAAAAAAAGCAACATTTACAGTTGATGGCAGGGCAACCCCTACTCCTTAGGAGCGAAAATCCTCTATGCTAGGACACCACACCAACAGCAAAAGCTTATAATATGGGAACAACCATTTCCGCAAGGAACATTGAGTTAATCTTAAAAGTTAGAGTACTTTTGCTCATCAGAGGGACCGTAGCATTAGTTATTCTCACAGCAAAAGCTAATAATAGGGGGGTAACCACTTCCACAAGAAGTATTAGGGTAATCTTATTTATTATAAGGGGGATAGGGTTAGCTATTCTCATAGCAAAAACTTATAACATAAGGGTAACCGCTTCTGCAAGAAGAGTTGGAGCAGTTTTATTTATTATAGGGGGGGTGGGGTTAGCTATTCATAATCAAAGTCTTTTAATAGCCCTATTACACCTAGAGATTTGTAATCTAGCAACGTTCCTGATTCTTATAAGAAACCTTAGCAATAGGGTCTCCCCAGCCATTCTCATTCTTTTTCTGTGCTTGCTTGTCTCTGAGGCAGCCATTGGCCTGGCTGTCCTAGTTATAATGGCCCGCTGCCATGGAAGGGACTATATGACCTCTGTTGGGGTGCTCTCTTTCTAAAAAGTAGCGCTAGTCTCAGCACCCCTAAGCTTGAATTTCTCCTTACTTACTACCCCTTTAAGCCACAGGGCCTGCTTAAGGACCAATGAGGGGGCATGAGCCCCATAGTTTATTTAACTTACTGTGGGTCAAACCCTGAGTTAGAGGAAGTCTCCTCAATGATCCGCTTAACAAACGAACGCCTCTCTATGGCTCTAACCCACCTCAAAGGGTAAGAGCGGCTCTCAATTCTTAGCTCCCAAAGCTAAAGTTTTACTTAAACTACCCTCTGAAAGAAGCACAGGGTGGTACACGCTCCCCACCGTTCTCACCACATCAAGGCGGTCCATATGCTCTGGCACTGTACTCACTAACTAAGGGCCACTCGTGACCGTAATTTGGGTTAAAAGCCCAACGCCTAAACCTCGGCCACTCAGCTCACCCCTAACTATCTCACACTCGTGTGAACTCTCCGCTTGGAAGGCAGGCATACTTCTTATATTAGATAGCCCCACACCTACCTAATTCGAGGGTTTGAGCTATCGCTCTCAACGGGCCCACGCACCAACACTTGTCAACAGTGTGCTCTGACTAGCGACAGAGGGTAATACAAGATAAACACTACGGAAAAAAACTGACCCCACGCAATATAAGGAGGCTCCGCAGCCTTCCTCCCCAGCCAAGTTAACATCACTAACCTGCCCACAAACACTCAGAACAAAGCTTTAAGAGGAGGGGTTCAGCAGTTACTTTGAAAAACTCTGGTATGATACCCCCTAAAAAAACACAGCCTTAGAATTGAAAACCCCATATACACCACTCCTAAGGGCTTTCTAGGCATTGAACGTAGAATCGTGTAAGCAAAAAGAAAATACCACTCAGGCTGAATATGTGCTGGAGTGGAGAGAGGGTTTGCGGGGAAAAAATTATCTGGAGCGCCTAAAAGGTGAGGCTTCAGTAGGCACAACCCCATAAATAAGGCTAAAAAAACTACTACCCCCAGAATATCCTTACTAGTGTAGTAGGGGTGAAACCGAATCTTAGCAGTTCTGGAAGAGACCCCCAAAGGATTAGAAGACCCCTTCTCATGTAGAAGGATTAGATGCACGACCACCATAGAAGCTACTACAAAAGGAAGGATAAAATGAAGCCTATAGAACCGGGTCAAAGTAGCCCCTCCTACCCCATATCCCCCTCAAATTCAATAAACAATCGGCTCCCCGATTACAGGAATAGCAGTTAAAAGGTTTGTGATAACAGTAGCCCCCCAAAAGGACATTTGTCCTCAAGGCAACACATATCCTAAAAAAGCTACTCCCATTCTCACTAAATAGAGAGCCACCCCTCTAAGCCATACTTTCCTATGTAAGTATCTCCCATAATACAATCCACGACCAATGTGTATGTAGATACAGAAAAAGTAGGCCGACGCCCCATTGGCATGAACTGACCGAAGAAGCCACCCTATATTGACGTCCCGGTCAATATGAACCACAGACAGAAAAGCCACCCTCTCGTGGGCCCTATAGTGAAATGAGAGAAACAACCCCCTTAAAATCTGCACTGATAGGCACAACCCTAACAAAGACCCAAAATTCCACCAGTACCTTAGGTTTAGGGGAGCTGGTAAGGAGACACAAAACTCATCTACCTTTTTTACTACTCCAAGCCTGCTACGCAAAGGCGCCCATTCTATTCTTCTTTCGTTTCTCATTTATGTCCTGTCCTCTCCGGACAGTTCCTTAACACACTGCACTAAACACGTGGGTATTGTGTATTAAAAAATAGAAGTAAGGTGAAGAAGATGTAAGCTTGTAATATCCCTACAGCCAGCTCCCCCAAAGTGACAGCTACCCTAATACCTACCCATGCCAAACCACTAAAAAGTGCTACCCTTGAGCTTGTAAATCCCCTAATAACCCCCTCTCTCCAGCCCAACTCTTTGAGAAATTCATAGCTCTCCACAGCCTCGTGCCAACCTATAGTGTCAAACAGCAACTCCGCTAAATTACTTAAAATCAGCCCTAGTAAGATATGCCCAGCCATCATGGTCAACCTCAAACGCATACACAAGGCCAAAGGACGTATAAAGTGCCTAAAAACTTCGACCACCACTATAAAGAGAATTAGATAACCAGGGGTCCCCTCTGGGACCAACCTAGCCATCAAATCATTAGTACAGGTCAAACCTCTAGTTAGGACTATTGCCCTTCAAAAGGGTAAAGCAACAGAAGCCGTAACAGACAGGTGAGAGATAGACACAAAGACCCCAGGCACTGATTGTCACAAGATTAACATGGTCACCCACGTGCAGCCAGAAATAAAAAGCAGAGCTGTACTCCTCTCCTTCACTTTCCTCTCCGCCTCACCCCAGGCCCAACCTAACAAGGGTATGCCTAAGTAGGCCCAAGTAACCCTACCTCGAGGCCAGGCCCTACCGGCATATACCCTTGTCGGTAAGTACAAAGAAATCGACCAAAAAATTAAAATAACCTTCCAGTTGGTGGTCACAATAAAAGTATGATAGTCAAACACAGAAAATAGGTCTATTAACATGGACGTTGGACGGCACCCCGCCCCCCTTAGCCAGACAAGCTAACTCCAGCCCATTCAACATCAAGCTACTCTTCTCCCTCCTTGAACCCTAACTTAGCACAAATCTCCTTTAACCAGGCAGTAAAATCTGTGGGACTAATAAACTCTACTTCAATTGGTATGTGAGCATGTTTATCTCCACAAATTTCTGAACATATCCCCTTAGCGATACCCGGTTTTAAGGCCGTGATAAACACCTCATTTATTCGCCCTGGCAAAGTATCCATCTTAACCCCTATAGCAGGCAGAGTTCACCTATGAATAACGTCCGCCGACGTCCCTAACATCCGCACTGGCACCCCATAAGGCAAGACTAGCGGCTTATCAACCGTTAGCAACTGCGGTTGACCAAACTTTAATTCTCTGTTGGGGACCATGTATGAGTCAAAAGCAAAAGTGTCAAACCCCATAACCTCCCAACACCTAATCTCATACTCTCAATACCACTGATGCCCAATTACCTTAACAGTAACAAAAGCTATCTGGGGGCTTTCCCCATGCTTATAAAGTAAATATAACGAAGGTACTGCCACCCATAGTAGCAACAGTATCGGAATAACAGTTCAAGCAAACTCCAAAGACTTGTGCTCTTTATATAAGTAAGAGGCAGCGCGATTCTTATTCAATACCACTACCCCTCAATAAATTACAATGATCAACACAGCTACGGCCACAGCTATGATATGATCAAATAAACAGGCCAACTGAGCTCTCTTTTTTCTAGCCGCCCCTGAGAAAAAGGTCTGATTGTAATGTGGTATCATCTTCTATCAATTTCAAACGTAAGTGGGAAGCTCCTTCTTAACAGAAGGCTTTACCCAGTAAAACCGGCCTGGAGAAAGTCAGTATCTCTCTAAGTAGACAGATCCTACTGACGTCCAGACCAAAGCAAAGACTATAAGTCAGTCGACAGGTCCAAATTGGGGCATATTTATCCTGTACCCCCAGCTCCTCTACATGGGGTGATCTTAC